GATCGCTTCCGGCTCTAGGCTTTTTACTAGTTAACCCCGGTAAAGCCCCCAGACGGCGAATTTTTTTGAAACGAGGTCCTCTGTAACGCGACATAAAGACTCCTTTTTTTTTATGAAATTTCAAAAACCAAAATTAAAACTAAACTAAAATATGATAAATGAAGCTAAATTTACTGAAGTATTACAAAGAATAGAATAATTAGAGGAATTGTTTGTATCAATAGTCAGACCTTATCGAAATATTGTATATATATTATTTTATTATATAAATAGAAAAAGATTTGAAATAAAAAAAAAAATGAAGGGATCTTTTCTTGATTGATTTGTTCTACAGAGACGAAGCCCTTCCTATGCAAATTTTATTTTTATTAAAAATTGGAAGTTTCTATGAAATAATATAGGGGGCTCGGTGCCCTTTAGGAAAGGTCAAAAAAGAAGCTTTTAACTTTCGATTTCCTATTATCAATTATCTAAAAACTAAAACAAATGGAGAAAAGCCCGCTATCGGAATCGAACCGATGACCATCGCATTACAAATGCGATGCTCTAACCTCTGAGCTAAGCGGGCTCAAATTGTACACGTATACTAATTTACTACTGGTACTGAGATCTTAACTGTTTATTCTTAGTTATTTCATAATAAATATGATATAAATGTAAAAAAAATTCAACTATAGAAAAGAATAAAAATTTTAAATTAGATTTTCAAAAACATTTCATTTTGATATATTAATTTATATCTATTTCTCAAGTATATGTTTATCAATAATAAATATCTTAATTTGTTTAATTAGAGACTAATAATTTTTTTTTGTATGGTCTGCCCTAAGAAAAGGATATGAAAAGAAAAGTGCACTAAAAATCATAATGAGACATCCCTAGGGTTTCATTCGCAAAGGCGAAACCTAAGACGAGAAAAAATAAAGAATCGACCGTTAAAGTACCCCAAATAACACACTAAAACTGATAGAAAATGATATAAATAGGGACATGTATATAGATATATATATAATAGATATATGTTATTCGGTATATATATATATCAATAATCTATATTGAATTTCGGGTTGACTAAGTATGATCTCCAATCCAATAGAGATAAAAAAAGATAGATTCGAAATAAAATTGGTGAAAACCCTTTTCAATATAGGAATAGATATCTAAATTCAACGGTTCTAGCATAATATAAATGGGGAGATGAACAAATAAGGGGTAAATTATAATGTGTGATACTAATCACATCAAGGGGGATATGGCGAAATAGGTAGACGCTACGGACTTAATTGGATTGAGCCTTGGTATGGAAACCTACCAAGTGATAACTTTCAAATTCAGAGAAACCCTGGAATTAAAAATGGGCAATCCTGAGCCAAATCCCGTTTTATGAAAACAAACAAAGGTTTCAGAAAGCGAGAATAAATAAGGGATAGGTGCAGAGACTCAATGGAAGATGTTCTAACAAATGGGGTTGGCTGTATTGTGTTCGTAGTAAAGGAATCCTTACATGGAAACTTCCGAAAAGATGAAAGAAAAACATATATACATATGTATACTTACTGAAATACTACCGCCAAATAATTAAAAATGATTAATGACGACTCCGTCCGCTAATTTTTTTTTATAATTTTGGAATCGGATAAGAATAAAGATAGAGTCCCATTCTACATGTCAATATCGACAACAATGAAATTTATAGTAAGAGGAAAATCCGTCGACTTTAGAAATCGTGAGGGTTCAAGTCCCTCTATCCCCAAAAATACCCGGCTGCCTCACTAATTATTTATCTTCTTATTTTGTTAGTGACTCAAACTTGGTTATAGTTATCAGTCATTCTCACTCGACTATTTTATTTCACATTTCACAAACATAATTTTTTTCTTATCACATAATAAGCCTTGTGTGTGATATATATGATACGTGTTCAAATGCAAATTAATCCTTGAATAATATTGTTAATTTAAATAATTAACAACCCATACCATTATTTGTATTATTTGTACTGTATTGAAACTTATAAAGTTTTCATTTTGAAGATACAAGAAATTCGGCCAGGGCCTGGATATTACTTTGTAATATCTTTTAATTTTTTTAATTGACATATATCCAAGTGGTATATTAAAATAAAATGGGGGTGGTGCATCATGAATGGTCGGGATAGCTCAGCTGGTAGAGCAGAGGACTGAAAATCCTCGTGTCACCAGTTCAAATCTGGTTCCTGGCACATGAGTAATTTGTATGAGTCTATATTCTACAAATATAAAATTAATTGATATGGGGCGACATACATATTCAGTGTTCTAGTTCTAAATCATGATACATACTTATCCATCTAAGTGTAGGAACTATACCCCTTAATAATTAAGTTTTTTATATTGGATCTAAAATAAAACAGGTAAAAAAACGATGGATATTGTGTATTTTTTGTGTATTAAAAGTATACAAAAAAAACGAATTGCATTTTGTTTCTTCTTACTTTTTTTATTTCTTACTTCCTATGTTA